TTTAATCGTTCCAAACTATCGCAAGCCACATTAATCAAATTGACTTTTTTTCGCTCTATATCAGAATATCCATTTATTCGATACTCATCTGCTTCTATTTCCACTTTATGTAATCGAGCCCGGGCTCTTTTGAGTTGTTCAATGGCCCCCCTACGAAATTCTTCTGAATTTCGAATAGTACTCAAGATCCTCTGTTTTCGCTTATCTAATAAATCATTTAATGAAAGTAGATTATCTTTCCATTCATTTCAAAACTCTCATATCTCTTCCCGAACCAAACATGAATCTTTCGATTCATTTGGCTCTCACGCTCAATTGTTTCTTTTATGGGTATTTCCACCTCATATCTTTGAATGGAATGAGCCTATCCTCTTTTTTCTGTTCGTGTTCGTATTCAAAGATATCGAAACTTATAACTTATATAAATTATAAATCAGAATATTAGGGGACTCTTCAGACTAAAAAAAAATTGTCAGCAAAGTTGTTTTTTTTTTTTTTTTTCATACAAAAAATTCCAAAAATTTGTATTCTTTATACAATACATATACATAGGTCGTCGATTCGGCAGTGGATGAAAAAGGGCGGTAAATGGTTCAAATCAGTTTATCCATATGAGTATTCTATATCGGATAAATTCCCAATTATTCTTTCTACTAACGTAGCGGTAGAAAGAGTACCGTGCTATGCTGTGCCTGGACTTCAAACAATTTATTTTTAACCATGTAAAAGACCTCACCATTATTATGGTTTGATAGATAATCAAAGTTCATTGACCAATTAGCCACGAAATGCTATAGTTCTTGCATAGAATTTCTTTAAGAAAAAGAAATCCAATTCCGAAGTAATTCGTCGGATTGTGCATATTTTTTCCTATTTCTAAATAGAATAATGTAATGCAGCCGGCGAAATCCAGCTTATTCTTGAAATAAAAAACCCGCACACACTCCCTTTCCAAAAAAAATCAGTACACCCATCACTACGCTTAGATTTATTGGATTTGTTGCTAAAATATCGGTATTCAACTCGAAACTTCCAGCGGAGGACCAGTGTCCCAAGGAAACGAAAGAATCGGTGATAATTTTCATATGTTCTCCTCTTATATCTTCTAGTCTTATAGATAGGACTTATAGATAGGACTAAGAAATAGGAAATAGATAGGACTAAAGAAAAAAAGAGTTCTTTTTGGTTTTTAATCGATTTCGATTTTCGACTTTGAATGGGATTCCTAATAGAATCTTTCTTTTTTTATGGCAATAGATGCCATTTCTTTTTTTATTCTTAATGGCATTTGTTTGATACTTCTACTTCTCAAATTTCTTAGTTATGGTTATTTTATTATTCTCTCTTTGAGTTTGCAATAAAATACTCAAAGTTTAGGAAGTTAAACTTAGTTCCGGAGTCTCGTGTCAATCGTTAAAAATCTACTTTTTTTCACTTTGTGAAAATAACTTCTAATATTAATATATACAAATACAATACGAATACTAAAGTAAAAGTAAAATAAAAAGTAAAAAAAAAAATTTCATTGTATGAAACTAAGAACAAAAGCGAAGAAAGGAACCAAAGGGAAAAAAACGAGTGGATCCGCTAATTCCTTATCCTCAAATCAACCCTTCCCATAGTATTGTTTCGACAAACAAAAAATAAATAGTTGTATAGTTGTAGGAGTAAGGTGTTGATATAATTCGAAAGAGCAAAGGATAAATCTGAGTGGATAAACTCAGAAAAATGATACACGTTTTTTTTTTTTTCACATTTTGATTCTGGGATGAAATTAAACAAAAGGATTTGCAAATAAAAGAGCTAATGCCACGACCAGTCCATAAATTGTTAAAGCTTCCATAAAAGCCAGACTAAGCAATAAAGTACCTCGTATTTTACCCTCTGCTCCTGGTTGTCTCGCAATACCTTCTACAGCTTGGCCCGCAGCAGTACCTTGACCAACTCCAGGTCCAATAGAAGCAAGCCCTACAGCCAATCCAGCAGCAATAACAGAAGCAGCAGAAATAAGTGGATTCGGATTCATAGTAAGGTCCTCATACAAAAAAACGAAATGGTTAATGATACAATCAACCAACGAATTACTACTTAATCTTTCTTGACTTTTAATCTTTCTTTACTTCTTTATCTACTTCTTTTATTTTTATCTATTTCTATTTTTCTTTCGACTTCTTTTTTTTTGTATTTTCTTATCACTTCACTAAAATCTATCGGGTCGAAATAGCTAAAAACTCCAAATAGAAATATGGAAATAAGAATCTTAAAGAATATTAATAAATTCTTCTATTCTTTCTCTTTCATTCAATTCACAATCACAGACAAAATCGAAAAAAAGGACTTCTATTTGAATCCATCTAAAGCGAGCTAGAAAAAAAGAAAGAAATAAAAAATAAAAGAAGAAATAAGAAATAGGGATAAAATAGGGATAATTTCTATCTAAAATTTCTACCTAATATCTAATATATAATATATGTATAATATATATATATTATATAAATATATTATATAAATATCTAATATCGAACTAGTAAATAATATCTAGTAAATAACATATACCTTTATTCCATAACGTAAACCTTCTTCCTATACTTTCTTTTGATTCTAGAAAATCGTATTCTGAAATTATTCTTCAAAACATACAAACATACATAAGGGCTGATATTCACAATACTCACAGACATTACATATTCTAATATTCTATAGTATAATATTCTATAGTATTATAGTATATAGTACTAGTAGAGTAGTACCCCCAACCCTTCTTTACTCTATCCAAATTCTTCAATATCATCTATTTATATCTTTTATCTTTTGTCATATTCATATACCATATACTCAATATATACTTATATACTTCATATTCATATGATTAAATAGATAAATTTACATTGAATTTAAATTAATTAAATTCAATGTAAATTCAATAAAATATTAAATTCAATAAACAATAAAATAAATAGAAATATAGAAATATAAATATATAGAATATTAAATAGAATATTCTAAATATCTAAATACAATAAATAATATAATACTTTAGATAAAATAAGATAAAATAAATACGATAATATAATACTTAATATAATACTAAATACTCTTAATATAATACTAAATACTATATTATATATAGTATAGAGTATATATAGTATAGAGTATATATAGTATAGAGTATAGATAGTATAGAGTAGAGTATAGATAATAATATAAATAATAATATAATTAGTATAGATATATAATTAGAATGTATAATGGGTTATTGGTAACTATTTGAATTTACATTTGCTTCTCCAACCCAATGGATTATGTTAAACTCCCCATTGCTTGAATTGGGATCAACTTCAAAAAATACTATTTCATAAAGTTAGTCAATGATGTCCCTCCATAGATTCACCTATATAAGCCGCAGCCAAAGTTGCAAAAATAAGAGCTTGAATACCACTTGTAAATAATCCAAGAAACATGACAGGTATAGGAACTATCGAAGGCACTAAAGAAACAAGAACAACAACTACTAATTCATCAGCCAATATATTTCCAAAAAGTCGAAAACTAAGAGATAAAGGTTTTGTGAAATCTTCTAGGATATTAATTGGTAAAAGTATTGGAGTTGGTTGAATGTATTTTCCGAAATATCCCAATCCTTTTTTGCTAAGACCCGCATAAAAATATGCCATTGACGTGGGTAAAGCTAAAGCAACAGTAGTATTTATATCATTCGTGGGCGCAGCTAACTCCCCATGAGGTAACTTTATGATTTTCCAAGGTAAAAGAGCACCTGACCAATTAGAAACAAAAATAAATAGGAACATCGTTCCAATAAATGGAACCCAAGGGCCATACTCCTCTCCAATCTGGGTTTTGCTCAAGTCTCGAATAAATTCAAGGACATATTCGAAGAAATTCTGACCGCCGGCCGGAATGGTTTGTGGATTTCGAACAGCCGTGATAACTGAACCTAATAATATAGCAATTACAACCCAAGAAGTGATAAGTACTTGGGCATGAATTTGTAAACCTCCGATTTGCCAATAGAAATGTTGGCCTACTTCTACACCTGATATATCGTATAACCCTTTAAGTGGTTTAAAGGAACATGGTATAACATTCATATTGTCCTCTAACAGAAATCCAACTTCAACAAAGGAATTATTTTGATTCAACCATTTCTTTATCAATTTATCTACGTTCATAAAGAAATTTATAAAGAAAATTCATTAATGAATCGTATGAATCGTAAAGTAAATCTATATTTAGGATACCAAGAAATCATATAAAAAAACATAAAGAAAAAAAAATGAAAAAACTTAAAAAAATCCAAACAAAAATAATAACCAATAAAATAAATTCATGGAGTTCGCCAAAAACGAACTAATCTTCTTCTTAATTACTTCTTAATTAGAAGTTCTTAATTATAAGACTTCATAAGACTTCATTGCTAAAAGACTAAAAGAGAATCAACCATTTTTTATAAATTTTATATAGCTCTAGATATATAGCTAGAACGACCCTCACAAATTGCGGATACTAATTTGGTAAGAATAAATCGAGTCGAAGCTAGAGTATCATCGTTGGCCGGAATAGAAATATCTGCAATATCTGGGTCACAATTTGTATCAATTAAACAAATTGTCGGAATACCTAAAATGACACATTCTCGAAGAGCCGTATATTCTTCTTTCTGATCAACAAGAATGACAATATCGGGCAATCCCGTCATATATTTGATCCCACCCAGATATTTTCGAAAGATAGATAACTTTCTCTTAAACTTTGCCGCATCCCCTTTAGAGAGACGTTTGAGTTTCCCCATCTTTTGTTCTGCTCTTAAATTCCTGAACTTCTGAAGTCTCTTTTCTGTAGTAGGCCAATTCGTTAACATACCACCAAGCCATTTTTTATGAACATAATGACATCGAGCCCTTATTGCTGCTGATGCTACTAAATTCGATACTTTATTTTTTGTACCAACGATTAAGAAAGTTTTCCCTCTACTTGCTGCATCAAAAACTAAATCACAGGCTTCTGATAAAAAACGAGCAGTTATAGTCAGATTTGTAATATGAATATCTTTACGCTTTGCAGAGATGTAAGGAGCCATTCTAGGATTCCATTTTTTAGAACCATGACCAAAATGCACTCCTGCTTCTATCATTTCTTCCAAATTGATGTTCCAATATTGTCTTCTCATTTTACCACACTTTCTTTTCTCTTTGTTTTTTTTTTTTTCAAAGAGATTAAGTACCCTGTGAAATAAATAAATAATTGTTCCGACGGAACCTTATAACAGGATTGACCATTGATTTACGAACCAACCCATTAATTTCTTTTCATTCTTTCTTTTTTATTTTATGGATTCCCAAATCCATAATCGGACCAGAAAGTTCAAGTAATTAAGTAAAAAAAAGAAACCTATTTTTTATTTTTAGGAGTTACTAAATTACGTAAATGATTGGTCTAATGTCTCATACAAATTGTTTGGGGCGAAAGAAACAAATAATTTTCTATGGAAATAATTTTCTATGGTACAACAAAATATCTCTCATTTTCAACTCGAATAGATTCTTCCTTTTGATTTTAAAATGAATGTTTTTGTCTTGCTTTGAACGATGCACTAATTTTTGAAATCCGGTACCAACCGGTATAATACCCCCCAGAACAACGTTCTCTTTCAGGCCTTTCAACCAATCAATACGACCTCGTAGAGCAGCTTTTGCTAAAACTCGAGCAGTTTCTTGAAAACTAGCTTCGGAGATGAAACTTTGAGTATTCAGGGAAGATTTCGTTATTCCCAATAAGATTGCCCGATAACAGATTGCTTCGTCCAAAACACGCCCTGCTCGTTCTGCTCGCAACAATCCAATAAGTTCCCCAGGTAAAAAAACATTAGACATTCCATCTTCTGAAACCAACACTTTTGATGTTAGTTGACGTATAATAATCTCTATATGTTTATTATGGATCTGTACCCCCTGGGATCGATAAACCTTTTGGATCTTATTAACCAAAGAGATACGACTTTGGGCTATGGTTAGTTCAGCTCCGATCAAGAATCCCCAGGGTCTTCCAAGAATCCTTCGGATACGTTTGTCCCAACCTTCAACTCTCCTTTCGAGATTCATTGATATTGAATCAATTGAACGAACTTCTAAGATCTGTTCCACTTTTGGAAGACCTTGCGTTATGTCACCGGATCTCGATTTTTCATATATAAATGTAATTAATGTATCTCCTTCATCAAAGGTTTCCCCATAATGGCCATGAACAGTTGCTCCTGGAGTGACAAAATAAGGCTTAGCTGATCTTATAACGAAAGAGTGAACATGAACAATAAAAATTTGACCAGATTTTTTTATGTGTGATCCGTATTTCAATAGACATACATTTTCACAAAGAAATTGTCCAAGGCTAATTGTTGTCCGTTCCTCTTTACAACAATCGTGATGGAGAAAACACCAATACAAATGGAATGAATTCCAAATGATGTTACTGCATGGATTGGGATTATAAATTCTACTATTTTCATCTAAGAAACAGTATTTAAATTGAAGTACTTGAAGCCCTTGAAAAGTCTGTTGAAAATTGTCAAGTAAAAAATATTTCTTTAAAAAAACTTGATTATAAGTTCTTAAATAGTAAGATGAACAAAAATTCGTTATTTTAGACACAATAATACCCAGGGTACCAAAAAAATTCATATTCCTAATTGGAGTCATGGGATCCCATTCTTTTGTCGCATTCTTATATATCTTATATATCAAAGTATTGAAGGAAGGAATTCGATAGCAATTGGATGCTGACAAGATTCTGAAAGATTGACATTCCTTATTTCGATTCAACAACGTGCCAACAGTTCCCCGATGTTGAGGAAATGATTGAATCTTTGCCTTGGACTCAAAAGAATTTATATTGGTACGATCTAATTCATTATTGGAAACCAATCCTGAACCTGCCGTATCATACCTTTTTACGGTATACGAAAAAATGGACTTTACTAACTCAATTCTGATGAAATCACGAAGCAGATCATTTGCCCGTATTTCCACAAAGGAAGCATGAACCTCTTCTTCAATAGAACCCTTTTTTTCTTGGTCCCAATTTAATACTAAGCAAGTACGAGCTAATTGAATACTTGTGTGAGAAATTCCTCGAATTGACTTGCTATTTCCATAAAGTATATAATGAAAAATTCGAAGTTGGACATTATCCTTTTCCTGCAAGAGGTCCTTAGGGAAAAGTGTTGATAAATTTATCCCATCAGTTCTTTCATATGTGATTACGGGCCGAACCAAAACAAAATACTTTTTTTTGACCGGTGTGATTCGTTGAACATAGATCCAGTTTTTCCATTTTTTTGATCCTTTCAAATTTTTTCTGGAATTTTTTTTCCCCATTCCTGGCAGTATCAAAATGCCGCTGGGCCTAGATATTTTATCCGTTTTCCCAGGGAAATGAATATCTCCAGAAAAAATTCGAAGTTCCATACTTTTTTTTTTTCTCTTCACTTGGACTAATCCCCCTGTTCGGCTTCTTGTATTTATATTTAAAACAAGTCGTGTATTTACTCCAACAATACTATTGTTCCGAACCATTATGCGCGAAGATACGGGTAAGATATGCACTTCCTCGGGAATGAAAAAAAGTCTATCGACTCTCATTTGCATTTGGTATTTCGGACTCAATTCTTTTGATTTTCTATACTCAATCAAATCCTCTTTTTTTACGATTGAATCTCTTTTGCCAATCTCAGATTTAGTAATCTCATATTTAGTAATTCCCGAACTGTTTCTTCTATAGCGCGGCTCATCAAAATAAGAAAAAATACTATTTCTACGTAAAATACCATTTATAGGTATTTGAATAGAAATACCAAAACAGGGTATTCTTTTATTTCCTTGTTCTTGATCATATTGTAAGGAAATAACGAATCTATTTCTTCGCTTTTTCCCCAAGGAATCGTCGAAATTATCTTGACGAATCCAAGGATCTATGGGATTCCAATGACCATTGGATAGGATTTGATCAGGTTTTGAATAGTCAAGAATTTCCCTATCTTTTTTATCAAAAGTTGGATTATTAGTAAGTGAGGAATCAAAGATATATCTTTCTTCGGCAGAAAAAGAATTAGCATTCATTTGATCTTGATCCTTGTAAAGGGAAAAAGACACTATGCTGGATCTGTATATACCTTCCGCTAATATCCATAAATGACTTGTTTTTGGTAATAGATGAACATTACTATATGGATATTCGGACGCATGATATACATCAGTACTCCAGTGCATTTCTCCTTCTGACTCAGAATAAATATGTTTTCGAACCTTCTCCTTGAAATGAAAAGTGGGCGTTCCGCCACGAATCTCCGCAATCACTTGTTCTGACTCTACATATTGGTCATTTTGAACTAAAATCAAACTTTTAGTTGGAATATTCACATTATGTAGAATATCTCGACTCTCAATAGTTACATACAAGTCTATAAAACATATAAAAGCGGGGTGTCCATGACGGGTACGCGTGGGATGAACCAAATCCTCATCAAATTTTATTTTTCCATTAGAGGGAGCCCGTACATGTTCGGCAGTACCGCCTGTGAATACTCCGCCGGTATGAAAAGTTCTTAATGTTAGTTGAGTCCCCGGTTCCCCAATTGATTGAGCCGCAATAATGCCTACAGCTTCTCCCAACTCAACTAGGTCCCCATGAGCGGGACTCCGACCATAACATAATTGACAGATCCAAGATGCGTTTTTGCAAGTAAAAGGGGTTCGAATATATATTGGGTGTATTCGAAAGGTTATGAATCGATTGACAAGTTCAATTCCAATATCTTGATTTCGAGTGGCGATGCATCGTGGACCAATATATATATTATCTGCTAATACACGACCAATTAGTGTTTGGACAAAAATTTGTTCTTTCATCCCATTTCGAGGACTCACGGAAATACTTCGTATAGTACCACAATCCGTTCTACGTACAAGAACATGTTGAACTACTTCAACAAGTCTACGCGTGAGATATCCAGCATCTGATGTTCGTACAGCGGTATCTACAACTCCTTTGCGGGCTCCGTAGCAAGAAATTATATATTCTGTCAAAGAAAGCCCTTCGCGTAAATTGCTTTGAATGGGTAAATCAATCATTTGTCCTTGAGGATCCGACATTAATCCTCTCATACCTACTAATTGATGTACTTGAGATGCATTTGCTCTAGCCCCCGAAAAGGACATTAGGTGGACTGGATTAGAGGGATCAGTCATCCGAAAATTAGGATTCATTTCTTGTCTCAAATATTCACTTGTAGCATACCATATCTCAATGGATTGACGTAATTTTTCGACCACGTGTACATTCCCGTAATGATGGTTTTTCTCTAAAAGAAAACTTTGTTGTTCAGCGTCTTGAACTAACCATCCCTTCGAAGGGATGGTTAAAAGATCATCAATTCCTAACGAAATAGATGTAGCAGTAGCTCGCTGGAAACCCAAAGTTTTCAATTGATCCAGGATATGTGATGTATATGCCATTCCGAAATGATCTATTAATCTGCTAATAAGTCGTTTCATAGCAGTTCCATCTATCACCTTGTTGTGAAAGGCCAGATCGGCCCGTTCTGCCATAAGTACCTCCCTATTCTGCTAAGTCAGATTCAACAATGGGCCTGGGTTAGTGATTTTAAAACTTCCTTTCCTTAATCTTTATTCACACAGAAATTAATAGGAAACACAAATTCCCGCGAGTCTGGGCATCACGAATACAAATTCATTTAATAGATTCTTCTTAGTTTTTATTTATGAGTTAGATAGCCTATGAGTAGGCCCGGCAAAAACCCTGTATGGCTTCTTCTATTTCTCGATAAAAAGAAAGGTGACCAACAGTAGTTCGAATGTATATACAACGAGTTTCTCTTTTGATACTTCCTACTATTTGATAGTGCTTATAAATCTCATTATAATTACCAAAAGATTCATATTGAAGTTCGATGGGAACTTCTCTTGAGCCAACAACGCGTTGATCTAATCTCCACCAAATCCAAAAAGGACTATCTAAATGGATTCGTTTCTGCCGATAAGCTCCAAGTGCATCATAAGAACTAGAAAAATATGGCTCTTTCTCTTTTGTATACTGACAGTCATTATTGTGACAGTAATTATTGTCAACTGTTTCCTTCTTATAGTTTCTGCAACTCTCATCATATTGATTATACCGATTTGCACAAATACCTCGGGGATTCCCAATCGTTAATATATAGAGTCCAATAAGCATATCTTGAGTTGGTACGCAAACGGGATCCCCAATAGCTGGAGACAAGAGATTCATATGAGAAAACATAAGTAAACGAGCTTCTGCTTGAGCTTCCAGAGATAAAGGTACGTGAACAGCCATTTGATCCCCATCAAAGTCTGCATTGAAGCCCTTACAAACTAATGGGTGTAAACAAATAGCACGCCCTTCCACTAAAATGGGTTGGAACGCCTGTATGCCTAATCTATGCAGGGTGGGCGCTCTATTCAACAATACAGGATGCCCCTGCATAACTTCGCGAAGTATTTCCCATACAATGGGTTCTTTTTCCCGAATTTTGCTTTTAGCAATCACTATGTTAGAAGCGACATGTTGTCTGATTAAACCACGAATTACAAATATTTGGAAGAGCTCTATTGCTATTTCTCGAGGTAATCCACATTGATGTAATGAAAGCAAAGGACCCACTACAATGACGGAACGCCCCGAATAATCGACCCGTTTACCAAGCAGAGTCTCACGAAATCTTCCTTCTTTGCCTTCAATTATATCGGAAAATGACTTGTAAACCCTATTATGACCATCCCTCATGGGTTGTCCGCGGATCCCATTATCGAGAAGTGTATCCACGGCCTCCTGTACCAATCTCTCCTGACACATTACTAATTCCCCTGGCGTAGATCTACTTGTTACTAATAGATCAATAAGAGCATTGTTTCGATAGATGACTCTTCTATAGAGTTCATTAAGATCCGAACTCATTAGTTTACCCCCATCTATCTGAATGATTGGCCTCAACTCAGGAGGAAGAACTGGTAATAGGTACAAAACCATCCGTTCTGGGTCTACATTTGTTCGAATAAAATGTTTAGCTAATTCTATGCGCCTAACCAAAAAATCCTTTCTTCTTCTAATTTTTTTATCTTCCCATTCATATTCATTTCCGGCGAGTTCTTTGTCTACTAATTCCTTCCATTCTACCAACGAATTATCTATAATAATTCGCAAATCCAAATTGGCTAATTGTTGTCTAATAGCACCTGACCCCGTAGAGATTTCTCTATTTCGAAATGTCTCGAAACCTTGAGTAGTAAAAAAAAGAGGAATGCTGTATTTCCAGGATTGTATTTCATATTGGAATGAACCTCGTAATCGTAAGAAATTAGGTTTTTTAGTTATGGGCCTAGCAAAAAAAAAATTGAGATAGGTTCCTATAGGATTCCCCCCCACACAATCGGACGTGAAGGTTTCCTTTCATCCGGCTCAAGTAGTTACACCAAATAAAGAAAAGGTTTATTCTTTTTTTTTTCAACTTTTTTTGATCAAACCCTACAAAAAGCTACTCTTTACTCAAGTTCCCAATAAAGGCCATCCTTTCATTGATTCATTCTTATCGTATTTTCTTTTTACTCTTTTTACTCTACTTTTTTTTTTAACTTTTCTTTTATGCTTATGCTTTTTTGTTTACGAAGAAAAAGGAAATGTGAAATTCTTGAGTAGTCTACTTCCACTCAAATGATTAATCCCCCGAAAGGGATATCTTTCGTAAAGGATTTCTTTGTCTATATTTTATTGTTACGTTCGATCTTTTTTAGGTCCCTACTAACCTCGATGGTTATGCCATGGTGTCCCTTGAAGCATATATGCGATAGATAGGCTCCTAACCATGCCAAAGTGGAATTTAGAATTCCACAAAAAAAAATTCCATTTTTTAACGAGGTATAACTAGGACCATGGATCAATTCCCCTTTTGAAGTATTTAATGTATCCATAATTCTGAGCTTCATGTTTCTCCTCCCAAGACACATGTCAGAGCCAGGGGCATCCCAATCAGATTGAATAGGATGACAGTTTCTCAGTCCGAATCTGTCAAATGAAAATTTCGATCAAATCACACATCGCAATATACTAGGTTTTCTAAGTCCCTAAGGGGTTTATCTAAAAGATTCGCAATATAACTAGGAAGACGTTTCAAATACCACACATGAGTCACTGGGCATGCGAGTTTTATATATCCCATTTTGTACCTTCTTATCCGAGAATCAACAAATTCCACCCCGCATTCTTCACAAGATTTTGGTTCTTCTTTTTCAGTCCCAATTGCTTGGTAATTTCCACAAGAACAAATCCCACTTTTTATGGGTCCAAAAATTCTTTCACAAAACAATCCGTCTTTCTCCGGTTTATTGGTTTTATAATGAAAAGTATAGGGTTTTGTCACCTCTCCAACTATCTCTCCATTGGGTAGAATTCTATCTGCCCAAGCCCTGATTTGTTGAGGGGAAACTAGTCCAATTCGAAGTTGTTGATGTTTATACTGGTCTATCATAGAATAAAGAATAGAAATTATGATTATTTAGAATTTAGATCAAACTTCCTTCCTATTTATCTGGAAGTTCTTTTCAGATATAAGGAAATGATTCAGTTCCAGGGCCAAAGATCGTAGTTCTCGAACGAGCAATCGAAAGGATTCTGGAGCACCCTCTGGTTTAGGTACTGTTCCTTCCATAATCATAGCACTAAATACTTCTTGACGAGCTATAATATGATCAGATTTATAAGTAAGCATCTCTTGTAAAATATGAGCAACACCAAATCCCTCTAGAGCCCAAACTTCCATTTCTCCTACTCGCTGCCCCCCCTGTCTTGACCTCCCTCTAAGGGGTTGTTGTGTAACAAGTGCGTAATGTCCACTAGAACGCCCGTGAATTTTATCATCAACTTGATGAATCAATTTTAGAATATAAGACTTTCCTATTAGAACAGGTTTTTCAAAAAGATCTCCTGTTCTTCCATCAAATATTCTGCTTTTTCCTGGATATTCGGGTTCAAAAACCCATGGATTTTTTGTTTGCTTACTGGCTTCATATAATTCAGAAAACACTAGTTTTCTTGAGGCCTCTTCCTCATATCTCTCATCAAAGGGTGCTATTCTATAGTGTCTCTTTAGCAGATACCCCGCTAACCCGAGCGAACATTCAAATATCTGTCCCACATTCATTCGCGAAGGGACTCCTAATGGGTTGAATACCATATCAACGGGCGTTCCATCTTGCAAATAGGGCATATCTTGTATAGACAAAATCCTAGAAATTATACCTTTATTCCCGTGCCTTCCAGCTACTTTATCACCCACTTTGATTTCGCGTTTCTGTAAAATATATACACGAATCCTTTCTGTATTATAATTATAACTGGAACGCCCGTTGATATGGCTCCATCTCACATCAATAACTCGCCCCCTTCCGCCTATAGGTAGTCTTATAGAAGTTTCTTTTGAAGTGGATTTAATGCCGAGGATAGCTCGTAATAATCTATCCTCTGGGGTATATGACGATTCGTTTGCTGCTTGAGGTGTTAATTTACCTACTAAGATATCACCTTCTTCTATCCAAGATCCCAACATCACAATTCCATTTCTGTCTAAATTTCGGAGTAAATGAGCCTCTAAATGCGGGATCTCTTTAGTGATTTTTTCCGGACCTTGGCTTGTTACATAAGTCTGAATTTCATATTTCCGGATGTGAAAAGAAGTATAAATATCTTCATCGACCAGGCGTTCGCTAATTAGTACTGCGTCTTCAAAATTGTAACCTTCCCATGGCATATAAGCTACTAATACATTTTTACCTAAAGCGAGTTCCCCACCAGCCGTAGCCGCACCGCTCGCTAGAATTTGTCCCTTTTTCATGTATTTACCCCGCCGAACATTAGTTTTTTGATGCATACAAGTATTTTTGTTGGAACATTGATACATAACTAATGGAATGCTTAGAATATCCCCATTACTTGATAAAAGGATCTTGTGAGTATCGATAGAAATGATTTTTCCCTTGCGTTTGACTATAGCTGAAATTCCCGAATCGAGAGCCGTTTGGCCTTCCAGCCCAGTTCCAACAATGCACTTCTCGGAACGAGAAAGGGGAACCGCTTGGCGCTGCATATTACAACTCATTAAAGCTCGATTCGCATCATTATGCTCGATAAAAGGAATGAGGGAAGCTCCAATAGAAAAATATTGGAAGGGAAAAATGCTTCTAAGATGAATCTCTTCCCATGCAATAGTCAGGAATTCTTGACGATATCTAGCTGGAACAACCTGTTGTTCTTGAATACCCTGATGCAAAGCCAAAGAATTTCCTGCTGCTACCATATAATATTCATCTCGATTTGGGGATAAATAAACCATCTGTGCCTCTTTTGATCTCTCAGATAATTCATAAAACGGGCTCTTGATAGATCCCCAATAACTAACCTTCACATGAATAGCTAAGGATCCCATAAGTCCAACATTGATTCCTTCGGACGTATCAATTGTACAAATACGTCCATAGTGACTCGGGTGGATATCTCGTATCCGAAAACTAGCAGTTCGCCCCGTCAATCCCCTAGGACCCAAATAACTCCATTTTCGTGCATGAACAATTTGTGTCAACGGATTAGTTTGATCCAAAACTTGAGATAAGGGATGTAGGCCAAAAAAGGATTCATAAGTAGTTGTTAATAAAGTGGAAGTTACCAAATTTTGAGGAGTCGGTATCCTTTTATGTTTGATTGCTCCACATATAGTTCTTCGAACCACATTTTCTAAACGAGCAAGAGCCAATCCCAATTGATCCTGTAATAAATCTGCTACAGAACGAATACGTTTATTTTTCAAGTGATTCATATCGTCAAGTGTACCCATTCCCAATTTCATTCCAATCAAATGATCCACAGCAGCCAATAGATCTCGTGGTAACAAAAATGTATTGTTTTGGGGTATATCAAGATTGAGTCTGCGATTCATATTTCGTCGACCAATTTTTCCTAATTCACATCTTTGTTGAAAAAATTTCTTTTGTAATTCCTTGCATAAGGACTCAGAAAATACTGGATCGCCCTCTACACAGGCAAATTGTTGATAAAACTCCAAAATAGCATTTTCTTTTGATCCAATCTTTTTTTTATCTTTATCATTCGGGAAAGAAAAGATAATTTCAGGGTAACAAACATTATCTAGAATTTCTCTGATATTTGAACCCATAGCTGATGATAGAACTAGAATAGATATTTTTTGTTTTCTACTTACACGGGCCCATATCCTTGCTTTTCTATCAATTTCTAATTCTAGCCTTCCCCCCCAATCCGATATTATAGTACTGATATAGACAGAAATTCCGTTATGTTCCAATTCTGAACGGTAGTAAATGCCGGGACTTTGCAATATTTGGTTGATCACAATTCGGTATATTCCATTTACTATAAAGGTTCCAAAAGAATTCATTATAGGGATGTTTCCAAGAAAAACGGTTTGTTCTTGCATCTTTCTACTGGTTTTCCAAATTAATGCCGCGGGTACATATAATTCAGAAGAGTATGTAAGTGATTCATACACCACATCCCTTTCTTTTTTCAAGGGCTCCAACAATTTACATGTTTCTACAAGGAATTGAAATTCAATTTCTTGATCTCTGTCTTCAATTATTGGAAACTTATTAAATTCTTCCGTCAAGCCCTTATTAATGAACCTCAAAAATCCCTCCAATTGTATATGACTAAATCCAGGTATTGTGTACATTCCCTCATTTTCATTCTGGAGCATATGAATCTGAAGTTTCCTCTTTATTGAAATGAAAAAAAAATCCCATTCTTGCCTTGGCTTACTATTCCTCGACCCATAACGATCAATATAGCAATAATGGAATCAATATTCTGTTTACCGAATCACATAAAATTTTAGCTCATATCATACGTATAAATGAGAGCAAGACAGAGATATGGAGGGCATTTTCGACGCAACTTCGAATTTTAGCCAGGTACAAATAGAAAGAAATGTTAGAAAGAAATGGAAATTCAATTGATAAAGCATTCTTGGGAGACAAATTCTGTCACTTAGGGTACGCCGATGGAGTCTTTTATCGGATATCAAAATTTATCCAATTTCTAACCAATTTCTAACTCATTTTAATTTTATTATTATTATTACTTAATTTACTTATTTTTTACTTATTTATTTATTTATATTTTTTTACTTGTTTATTTATATTTACTATTTACTTATTTATTTATGATTTATTTATTATTATTATTATTCATTTCTTATTTATTATTATTTATTTTTATATTTTTATTTTGATATTTCTATTTATTTATATTTCTATTTAGACTATATTTATTTAGACTTTTATATACTTTTATTTTAGAGACTTTTATTATTACTTATATTATTATTATATTATTATTACTTATATTATTATTTATTATTATTATATTATTTATTATATTATTTACTTATTATATATTTATATATTATATATACAATTTATATATACAATTTATATACAATACACATAATATACACATATATTTGATTTGATTATTAATTTCGTTTCGTAATTTCGAATGGAAAATGATAATTAATAATTATCATTATTAGTTGTAAATGAATTGGATTTTGCATCCATTAAGGGGATGCAAATAGAGATACAAATTTCATAACTGTTCCCGAATTCAAAGTAAGAGTCAGAGTCAAGTAAAAGAAAAAAGAAAAGGAAAAGAAAAGAAGAAGTACATAGTTCATGAAGGAAAGAGCGAATTCTTCTAATTTTACCTGAATTTTACGCTCTGTGACCAGTGCCGGGAATCTTTTCCCTTTTATAGATCTGAAAATAGAAGTTTTTAAGCAACGCATGTTTTGATATACAATCAATCGAATAAAAGAATTCAATAAAAAAGAGGAGAGTAATATAAAAATATAGATGGAATTTTGATTCTTTTTGGATGGAATTTGGCGACATAGCCAAGTGGTAAGGCGGGGGACTGCAAATCCTTTATCCCCAGTTCGAATCTGGGTGTCGCCTAATCTACAAAAAAAGACTTGGAATATTGGAAATAAGAATATTATTCTTATTATATTTATATTTTTTATATTGAATTATATTTTATATTTATATTGAATTATATTGAATCAAGAATCAATAATGTACTAATTCCTTTATTTCATAGATTTCATAGAGAATAGGGAGGGGCATCATTCATATGGATATGGATATAGTAAGTCTGACTTGGGCTGCTTTAATGGTAGTTTTTACTTTTTCTCTTTCACTTGTAGTATGGGGGAGGAGTGGGCTTTAGAGCTAGGAAGATTATTAATTTGAATGGAGTACTTTACAATTTAAAGAAGAATAGATATATAATTTCTAGTATTTAAGTCAAAGTATTTTAATTTAAGTCAAAGTATAAAGTATTAAATTAAGTAGATGAGAGAAAGTGTCTTTCTGTTTTCTGTATAAAAGAAAACTTTTTTTTTAAGAATAGGAAGATGAATACAATACTCAAATCTATTGTGTGATCGAAAGTATAATCGAAAGTATAGTGTGGTAGAGAGAGCTATATATATAGCTCTCTCTACCACACTATCTCGGATACTTCTCTGATTCCGGTCCAATCATTTCATTGAAGTCATTTAATATTTCAATAGAGTTTGAAACCCTTTCATTTCGTTCATAATTGATAAAAAAAAAAAAAAAAAATGAAAAAGGAAGAATCCAAGTTGAATTCAAATTAATCATTTTGGCTGACTGTTTTGACGTATATAATAAGTAAAAAAGCAGTAGGAACTAAAATGAACAGCGCAGTAGCAATAAGCGCAAGAATATTGACTTCCATAAGCTCTTTGTTTTTTGTTTCACAATAATTCGGGATCTAATCCCATAGCCATAAAGATGATAAAGATAAAGTGGACTCCTATCAATTCAAAGGTACGAATTGATAATACTAACCCGGATAGATATTGTGAATCGCAATATCTAATATATCAAATAGACTTATCGTCATGAAGGGAATAGTATAACTAGAACATAGTATAACATAAAAAGATCTTTTATTCATACTAAAAAACAGGATTCTTCCTTTTTCATTTTTTTTTTTTTTTTTTATGAGAAATGCAAAACGAAAATCAAACAAAATACAAAATAAATAAGGATTCGAAGATGAAATTTCGTTTCCTGTCCTCCCTTTAACGGACAAAGGAGAGATGAATTTATAAATTCATCGGATTATAATTCTAGTTCGGGACTGACGGGACTCGAACCCGCAGCTTCCGCCTTGACAGGGCGGCGCTCTGACCGATTGAACTACAATCCCAGCCATATGTATGGCATACATATACATAGTTGTATGATTTAATTTAAATTTAAGAAATGAAATTAAGAAAAGCATTCTATTGAATAGGAAGAAATGGATGAGAAAAACTAGAGACAGAGAAAAAATGGACTCTTTTTATTGATTTATATTTTTATTGATTTATATGGATCCGGCATTACTTTATTCTAGAGGATTCTAGAGGAAAAATTGGTTAGATCATATTCATGGAGCTACGAATTCTTGGGCCGAGCTGGATTCGAACCAGCGTAGACTTCTTGCCAACGAATTTACAGTCCGTCCCCATTAACCGCTCGGGCATCGACCCAGGAAGACTGAATTCTAGGTTTATGAATAATGGATAATATTGATATTATAACCCACGATCAACTACCTTTCATAGTCCCCTACCCCCAGGGGAAGTCGAATCCCCGTTGTCTCCTTGAAAGAGAGATGTCCTGAACCACTAGACGATGGGGGCACCCAACCATCATCATACTATAACTATATATAGATATATCATCATACTATAACTATATATAGATATATAGTATGATATAGATATATAGTATGAGTAGTTTTTTGGAATTGTCAATATAGAAATTATATTTATGTTTTATATTCATTCATATTCAATTCTATGACTAGATCTGAAGAGTCTTTCCTACTACGATCCAATAGAATTTTGTATTTGATAGTTCGTTCATGAATGAGCTAGCTCGTACTCCCATAAATATTTTCTATCTTAGAACTATATCTATCAACTAGAAATAAAAAAAAAATCGAATTCGAATAGAAGATGAAGACGCCTAAATTGAAAAAAAAAAGCAGGCCCTTTTAACTCAGTGGTAGAGTAACGCCATGGTAAGGCGTAAGTCATCGGTTCAAATCCGATAAGGGGCTTTTTATTTTCAATTCAAACCTGAGTCTTCATTTTTGACGTAGTATAGAATTTGTGATATTTATTTTATAAAATTCTAAGACCAAAATCTAAAAAAAAAAAAGAAAATGAACACTATTATCCATTTTGATTAGAATGAGCTCTTTTTATTCTGAATTTTTATTATGAATTATAGTTAGAAGATTCAAAATTTCTATTCTATCTAATTATAATAAGAATCTAATTCTAATGATAAAATGTATTAGAATGATTCATTGCTCTGACTGATTAGGAGGAGTCTTTCCCGTAGCGTCAGAGTCATCCTATTCATATCTCATTACATTATTCAAATTACCTTTTTTGTCCTAAGATCTAAGATAGAAATACCCAACCCCGATTATGACTCGCCAAACCAAAGTATTCCCACTCCCCTATTGTTATTAAACACACCAAAAAAATAAGTGGACCTGACCTATGGAATGATTACTATAATTAACTATTCTGATATTGAAATTCTATATAGATTCATTCAATTGTAGAAATGTATTTTTTTTTATTATTTCCTTAGACCATTAGACCATTGTACCATACAATGCAAAAATTTGTCGATATTTTTGATTTCATCTTCTTCTTACTGGATTCTCCATAGAACTTAATCGCTAGTCTTTTCCTTTTCGATACATATATAACATATATACATATACATATAAAAAAAAAAGATTTATTGAAAATATAGATTTTCAATATCTTT